TTCAATTTATTCAGAAGTAATTCGCGGAATCGTGCACCTTTTTCGATCCTAGTTATAACGAAAAAAAAAAGTGCAGCTGGTTGGACCCAGCCTAGTCTTGAAAAAAACAACTCACACACACTCCCTTTCCAAAAAAGATCAATACACCAAGCACTACACTTAGATTTATTGGATTTGTTGCTAAAATATCGGTATTAAACCCGAAACTCCCGGCGAATGGCCAGTGAACCAAGGAAACGAAAGAATCGGTTACATTTTTCATATGATCTCCTCTTTTAGATAGACTAAAAAAAAAAGAACAGAGTTCTTTTTTTTTTGTATCACTTCACCTTTTTTTTCTACTTATTCTATATATTTAATATTTATTTAATTTCTATTTGTTTTATTTGTCTTTGTTTTATTAATTTATCTATTTCGAAATAGAGTTAAAAATTCGATTTAGAAATCTTTTTTTTTTTTTCAATTGGAAATTACCAATAACAATAAGAATGATATTTATTAGAATTAGGGACCAGGTCTCATGTCAATTGCGAAAAACCTCATTTGTTGTAACACTCCTTAAAAAAAGGGGTTTCCCCTAGACTAGGACGGGGAAAGAAGAAAGGGAGTCGGTATGCTTATGCTAATTCCTCATCCTCAAATCAGTCCTTCCCATGGATTATTGTTCCAACGAATGAGGAATTGTAGGAGTGAAATCTTGATATAATTTAAAAAAAAAAGAAACACTAGTCTCGAAATACGACAAAAAAATACGTAATTTTCCTATTTATAGGATTAAACAAAGGGATTCGCAAATAAAAGCGCTAATGCTACAACCAGTCCATAAATTGTTAAAGCTTCCATAAAAGCCAGACTAAGCAATAAAGTACCTCGTATTTTTCCCTCCGCCTCGGGTTGTCTCGCGATACCTTCTACAGCTTGGCCCGCTGCAGTACCTTGACCAACCCCAGGTCCAATAGAAGCAAGCCCGACAGCCAACCCAGCAGCAATAACAGAAGCGGCAGAAATCAGTGGATTCATGATAAGTTCCTCGCACTAAAATAAAGAAATAGTTAATGATACAATCGTCCAATGAATTATGACTTAATTAGTCCATCGCTAAGATTCATCCAGCCGAAGTAACTAATCACTACGAATTTGAGTAATAATAATATTATTATTGAATCATCAAAACGACTTCGATATCTCTTTTTGAGTTCCGATCCACAGGATTTTTTTGAATCCATACAGTCAAAGACGAAACATAAGAATTTCTATTGGAATGCCGATCTAAATTAAGACCAGTAGGGCGGATTAGATATATCTTTAGTTCATATATAACTAGAAATATCTAATATCCCATATACGTGTGTTTCTTCCATAACGTAAACCAACTATTCATATCTTAGATTCAAACTATTCGTATCTTAAAGTCAATCGAATTTTAGAATCATTCTTCGAAACATCCACAAGAGTTGGCTTAGAGCCATTCGATTACATATACCCAATTTTGTCCCCCTCCCCTAATCGCCCATGAATCTCGTTTTTTGTAAATTTTTCTATTCCTTTTATTTATCATTATTCAAGATGGCTAGAATCGAAATAGACGAATTTTTTAGGTTGAATCATTGCATAGAAATAAATATCAGTATTTGATTGAGGTAAGGTCATGCAATTTCTTATTTCTTAATATTTTCTTTTGGTCAATCGTTGAATTGAATAAAATCAACCGAAATGGGAATCTTTCTAGAAAGGATCTTTCTTTTCTTTTTTTTAATCACCCGCCATAAATTGTGATACTAATACTATAAAAATTTTTATTCAAATTATGACTCCAGATATTTGATATTGGAATTGAATGAACCAAAATGAACAAAACAATAGAAAGAGAATCTTCATTGCCGGGGGGGGGGTATGATATAATTATAATAAGGCCAAATAGGAATTTTAGGAAAAAGATCTTTTAGATCTCTTTCCCCTCCCCCCTTTTTTTTTTACAATTCCTCAATATCGTAATTTTTTATATGACTCTTGATCGTTTTATATGACTCTTGATCGTATATCTCGCGTATTTGTCTATTTAGGTTTGTATATTTATGTTTCCTAAGTAGATTATCTTGAGTTACGCATACATTGCCTTGTTCTAAACTAAAAAAAAAGACTATTTCGAAAACGAGTCAATGATGGCCCTCCATAGATTCGCCTATATAAGCCGCAGCTAAAGTTGCAAAAATAAGAGCTTGAATACCGCTTGTAAATAATCCAAGGAACATAACAGGTATAGGAACCACTAAAGGTACTAAAGAAACAAGAACAACAACTACTAATTCATCGGCTAATATATTCCCGAAAAGTCGAAAACTAAGTGATAAAGGTTTTGTGAAATCTTCTAAAATGTTAATGGGTAAAAGAATTGGAGTTGGTTGAATGTATTTACTGAAATAACCTAATCCTTTTTTTGAAAGGCCCGCATAGAAATATGCTACTGACGTGAGCAAAGCTAAAGCAACGGTAGTATTTA